TAAAAAGAACCCAGTCTTCCGTTTTTCAGCTTTTAAGAAACTCCTGCTCGAGCTACTCGGCTAACTCTGGTTCTTTCGAAGAAGACCTTGATTTGAAAAGAGAAATCAACACCCATTGAATGATCAAACCATTTTTATTTTAATACTCAAGGGGATTTGGAGGTTAGGAAAGAAAGGCGCCAAAGGCGTTCTGAAAGAAAGAATCTCACGAATCAATTCAAGAGTAAACGTATGCGGTGGCTCCTAAACGAACTTCTCTCCTACACTACATCTGATCGCAACCAGGTACGTCTGGTCATTATTTTAATAGTAAGGGGCGGAGGGGTACCCTTTCTTTTCTCTGTCCCGCGGCTTGATGTACAGTTTCCTATTTTTCTTGCATTTATGTTGATTTGCCTATTGTCACTTTCTGGTGCTGTGACTTCTGTAAGCCCTCCTTCACTTCAGATGAAGCGGCTAAAGCGCGAGTCTCTACTGCTCTGAATCCTGAGTTTTCAGAGAGGTAGACAGGAAATGGGGTCTCACCTTCGGTGCCTCTAGTTCCGGCCCTCCTACTTAGTTCCTACGGACGTTGGAAGCGTTGACGATCTTTTTTCCTTTCTTTGTGGACATGACTATACTATTTAGCTGTGCTTGATTAGTCCTCGCATGACTCTTCTTCACACTGATTTCAATCCGATTCGTCGACTCGGATATCAATACCGTCTACTGATCATGGAAGCTAGTGTGGCCAATGCGTCAGCAAACTTATTCTTCGTCCTCGACAGATAATTGAAGGTAATCCGTCTTCACTTTAGGCTGATATCTTCCAGATAGTGATGGTAGAGAATGAGCTTCTGATCTTTTGTTTTCCAATTACCAGTTGTCTGAAAGATGATAAGTGACGAATTTCCATATACATGAATTTCTTTTATTCTCAAGTCGAGGGCGCGAAGCGCCTGTGATACACGCAGAATATTCTGCTAAATTTTTTGTGCAAAAGAACCTCAACTTGACAGCTATGGTAATATGGGCTGGGCTCCTTTTGGAGAGCTTTAAGATAGCATGTAGAAAAAGGCTGCTTCCAACTCCATTTCCGTTCTGATTTACTGCACCGTAAAAGAACATTTGCCAATCATGAGGAGTTTCGTCTTCTTCTTCGCCTACCGCAAATAGAATAGCTTCGTCCGGGGAATTCGTCCCCTTACTAAAAAAATAAAGCTCATAGTCAGGCACGGGATGGGATGATCCCGCAGGTGGTCTACTATTGCCTGCCCCTTGCCTTTCTCATTTAGGGCTTCTGGGTGACGTACACAATATCTAACTCTGAGAGTAACATCTGCCACCTTGCTGTACGGCCCGTGAGGGCTGGCTTTTCAAAGAGATACTTCAGCGCGCATGGTCGTATAGTTCAACATGTAGTGGCGTAGGCGTTGCGAGGCCCATGTAAGAGCACAACAGGTCTTTTCTAGAACCGTATACCTTGTCTCATAATCTGTGAACTTCTTGCTGAGATAGTATATGGCTCTTTCCTTCCTACCCGTTTCATCGTGCTGACCAAGGACACAACTCATGGATGCTTCCATTACTGACAGATACATCAAGAGAGGTCGACCGCGGGGGAGGATTGAGTAGATATTTCTTAACTTTGTCAAACGCCTTTTGTCAACCCCCGTTCCTTGTGTCTATCTTTTCTGAAAGGCGGGGTATTCTTTCTTTTCTGAGCAGTTTAAAGATCGGCTCACAGATGGGTGTGAGCTGGGCAATGAACCTGCTGATGTATTGTAGCCTGCCCCAAAAAGCCCGGATTTCTTTCTTTCTCTGTCTTTGGTACCGGCATGTCGATAATTGCTTTGGCTTTTGCAGGTCGACTTCGATTTCTCTTCTGCTGACAATGAACCCGAGTAGCTTACCTGACAAAGCACCAAACCTCCTCCCGGCTTTTTTTCGGATGAAGACGAAGACTCTATTTCCGCAATCTGTCAAACACTTTCTTCAAATTCACGGTCTTCTTAAGCCGCGATCATGTCATCGACATAGACCTCCATTTCCTTGTGAATCATATCATGAAAGAGCGCAGTTATGGCTCGCTGGTACGTCGCCCCGGCATTCTTTAGACCAAACGGCATCACCTTGTAACCGAACGCGCCCTCCTATCTGATATGGTGATAAACGCTCTGTCTTCCTCGGCCATCTTGATCTGGTTATATCAAGATGGCCGAGATCAAATCTACAGTGGATGGGCCATTCTCGTTTGACCGAAGAAGGGATGCCAGGGTACGCCAGAGTGTAGATGGCCCCGAATGCCTTTCCTTTTAAGCTCCGTTCAAGTCTTCTTGTGAGTATGATTTTAATATGATTTAACTTCGTGTTAGGAAATGCTTATAGTCTTCTTGTCCCAAATCGTTTAAACGATTGGTGTTCAGGTTCAGTCTTTGACTTGTTACGCAATGGTGAATTCGGTTCCTCACTCTAAGAATTAGGTGAGTGAACCGCCCTAGCGCAAGCACTAGGCGAGTACTCTTCCTTACCTTAGAACGTTACATTCCGCCCTCTTTCGATTCATCTATAAACTTCGAAAAGGAAAGGGATTGGAGTTCTCCTGTCTGAGTTGCTAGTACATAGCCTTCTTTGATCAAAAGCCTAAACAACGAGCTGACCTAACAGCCAAGGTAGTTTACGCGCTTGCTTACTCGACTGCTAAGGAGAGGAGCGGAGTATACATATAGAGGGAAAGCCCTGAAAGAAGGAATGGGCGCGGGGCCCGAGGTTGCACCTTTGTAATAAATAGTACCATGATCAAAGGGATATAGCATTTCCGGCTTATAAGTCTTTTGATGTTGCTGCGGCGGCTTTATATAAGAGTTCTTTTTCCATTTGTCCGTCTGTTGATAACATCCTGTGTATTTAAAGTAATTATCGTCGTACAGCTTCTTCCCCTTCGGCGCCTTTGCAGAGCTTGCATTCCAACACAATGCCTTTCTTTCAGAACCTCTGCTATCCGGTCAGTCAATATCAGTAGTGGAGGAAGACCCCGGAGTGTATTGACTTCATCTACGCGCCTCGAGAGTGGGCTCCTTGCCAAGTGCATCGACTTCTTTATTGATTGGATTCGGCGGTATTGATAACGACTTTCTCACTTAAAAGATTGGATTTTCGCCCAGAAGCGGTTAATGCACGAGGAGATAACGGATTTGTGGATCCGCGATTTTGCTTTCATTTAAGGATTTCTTGTCATGTCATCAAAAAGGCATGATTCTCTTTCTTGGTAATAGGTGGAAGTCTTCTTTTTCCGTAACCTGAACGGATTGGTACGGTATTCAACCTAAACAGGAGTGGAATGGTAACAGCAATGGAATGTGTTCCGTTAAATGAATGAAAGGATTGGGCTTTGAGCCTAGAGATAGAGAAAGGGAAAAGGCAAGGGGAGAGCGGATCTTCCAGTTCTACAGTAAAGGGGTTCGAGCCGAGCGTCAATCCAATCACAATTCGAAAGCTATGGTCCAAGCCCAGATCTTGCAGTTGGAGCATGAGTCTCTAGGAGAGGAGGAACAAAGTAACTCGACCATAGGGAGAGGAACAACTACTTCCTACCATTAGTATTCTTTCCGAGAGCGCATTCACACGACGGGCACGTTCCAAGATCTCCCGAAACGAGAACCTAACACATGGTTTATTGATAGTTTTCTGATTAAATAAATGGATCATAGGTTGGTTGAATATTGAGTTCCGCTTCGGCTACGTGTTCTGTTCACGCGCTACTAAGCCGCACACAGGATCTTATACAGGTTTCGTCCCCTTTCGGGAACACCTTCTTACTAGTAGGGGCTAAGCCTGATGCAAATATACTGAAAAAAGAAGATATCCTATGGTCGATTCTACGAAGAGTAGATTCGCCCCTTATGTTATGGCTCGTCTCGCGCTTAGTCACTCGCGGGATTCGGAAGGGGGCAGCAAGTCTTTTCTGAAAAAACTCGCGGTTCCCCCCTATATGTATTATAGAAACTAACTCTTTGGTTTTTTCGGACAGGGACTTCTATAAAGATCTTTCCACTCATTCATCATACTCAAAGTCGAAGTCGCGGCATGGGGGGCTCGGAAAAAGAAAAAGAATAGGTGTCGTGGTGGTGCTACGAGATGGCGATTTATCGTATAGAAGAATAGATCCGCAGACCTATTGATTGACCATAGATGCGAACCGATCGACCGCTATCTAAGAGAAGATAAGGAGTTCTTCTATCGAAAAAGGGCAAGGCACCGAAGGTGTAGCGGCTTGCCTAGATCTCGTATTTCCCACGTAGTCCGTCGGTCAAACCAACGATTCTCTTCTCAAAGTGATAGAGAGATTCTTTTTCTTTTTCCGCTCCGCGAGCTAGGAGCGCGGGCAGAGCGAAAACTAACATAGGATCATCATCATGGCCCTTTTCTTTTTTCTTTTGTTTGTGTCCGTTGTGTGTGTTTTTTTTAAGGGGGCAATTCTTCTTCTTTCTTTTGCTGCTGATCTCACATCGAGAGCAGCTCCTTCTTGTTCAGGGTCATCAGATGCCTCCGATGGAGAGAAATCGGTCAAGCGTGGGGCTACCCTCGACTCACCTCTCTATCTATAAAAGTCCCTCCCCCGAGGAGAGCAGAAGCTCCAGGATGAGTATGTCCTGGATTCCCGGATTCATTCTCGTCCTGATCCACCATGGAATTTTAGGAATCTACAAATTCTAGGAGAGGGCTCGTAATGATCTTTGAGAAGATCATAAGGTGCTGAAGTGGCAGGATAGGGGGGGGATCCGTAGGTTTTTGTGAAAGGGATGCTCCTATCATGTTCTTGCTGAAAAGAAAAACCGAATTCCTCTATTTGATGTCGATTCATCCACACTTCCATTCTTTGTAGAGGAAGGCTAACTGCTTGCTGGCTGGGAGCTGTATGAGCGGTAACGTCCACGTACGGCTCCGTGAGAAGGGCGGTGGACAGAAATGGCCTTGTTGTACCTCACTCTCGTCTTCAATGGGGTCTGCTCTTTTTTTTT